AAGAGCAAAGCAAACGTAGCATGACCAAAAGTGAACCAACCCCTTGGACTGCTACGAAAAACGCCATCAGATTTCAAAGTAGCCCGATCTAATTCAAAAATTTCACCTAATTGGGCACGTCTGGCATATTTTTTAACAGTCACAGGATCACTATAACTGACTCCATTGAGTTCGCCACCATAGAACTCAACAGTTACACCTACTTGTTCAACACTATACTTTGATTCTGCTCTCCTAAAAGGAACATCGGCTCTAACAATTCCGTCTCCATCCACCAAAACCACCGGAAATGTTTCAAAAAAAGTAGGCATACGACGTACAAAAAGCTCGCGCCCTTCTTTATCTCTAAAGACAGGGTGCCCTAACCATCCAACAGCTATTCCATCCCCGTTATCCATTGACCCTGCTCTGAATAATCCCCCTTTTGCCGGATTATTACCAATGTAATCATAAAAAGCTAATTTTTCGGGAATTTTAGACCAAGCTTCCGATAAACTTAGATTTTCGTCTAGTCCGGCGCTAACTCTTCGGTATATTTCTTGCTGAAAGTATCCTTGATCCCACTGATAACGAGTGGGACCAAATAATTCGATTGGAGTTGTTGCTGAACCATACCACATAGTTCCAGCAACAACGAAAGCTGCAAAAAAAACAGCAGCGATACTACTGGAAAGTACAGTTTCAATATTGCCCATACGCAATCCTTTGTATAGACGTTGAGGCGGACGGACACTAAGATGGAATAAGCCCGCTAATATGCCCAATGTACCCGCTGCAATATGATGAGAGGCAATTCCTCCTGGAACAAAAGGATCAAAGCCTTCCGCGCCCCATGCAGGACTTACAGGTTGTACTTTTCCGGTTAGTCCATAAGGATCGGACACCCATATTCCAGGACCATACAAACCTGTTACATGAAATGCGCCAAAACCAAAGCAAGCCAACCCCGAGAGAAATAAATGAATTCCAAAGATCTTAGGCAAATCCAAAGAAGGTTTGCCCGTACGTTCATCGCAGAATATTTCTAGGTCCCAATACACCCAATGCCAGATAGCTGCCAAGAAGCACAAACCAGAAAACACAATATGTGCCCCTGCCACACCTTCATAACTCCAAATACCTGGATTCGTTATAGTTCCCCCTGAAATACTCCAACCGCCCCACGAATTGGTTATTCCTAAACGAGTCATGAAGGGTATAACGAACATACCTTGTCTCCACATTGGATCGAGAGCGGGGTCAGAGGGATCAAAAACCGCTAATTCGTATAAAGCCATCGAACCGGCCCAACCAGCAACTAGGGCTGTATGCATTATATGGACCGAAAGTAATCGACCAGGATCATTCAATACGACAGTATGAACACGATACCAAGGCAAACCCATGGAAACACACCCCTTTATAAAAAAACTAGACACTATGTCACTTTATTTTATCGCATTGGAATTGGAAAAGACTATACTATGTACCTAACTTTTCAGTAGATTCTGTATGAGAAAAGGTTAATATTTATTCCGTTCCATTGAAAATAAGGGAAAAATTCTGTTCGTAAGAACAAAGAGAAGCGGATCTATTCTATACCCGATAAGTACCAATACGCAATGGGAGGATTACTCCTACTTTCGGGAAACAAATACATAGATACTTGTTTATCATTCCAACGATTGATACGTTAGTTAAATTTTCTCTTTATTCATTCTGTCTTACTCTATAAACCTTTCAATATAAACCTTTCAATCTATGTATAAAATACAATAAAGAGAAAAAGAGATAAAGATGATAAAGCCATTGTTACGTTTCCATATTAACGCGAAGTATAGTACTCAATTTTGTCTTTAAATTAATGCCCGTTGGTGTTCCAAAAGTACCTTTTCGGAATCCCGGAGAGGAAGATGCAACTTGGGTTGAGTTATAGTGCGACTTGTCAGACATATTGAGTCATATGGAATTTACCCGTTTTCTCCCCCGATCGAGATATCCTCTGTTTCGCCCAAGAAATATTGTATTGAGGGAAGTATCAATCATTCGGAGCGTGAAGTGTAATTAGATCAATTTATTTATATTTGCATTTTGGGATCCATATTATCAATTAGGAGGATTTATGGTTCACTTGGAAAAATAAAAAGAAAGTATTCAGGCTCCGTTCAGAAAATACCAAATTGGTAATATATGTATGATTATTACTTGTATTATAAAGGATTCTTATCCTTACTATATTACTATAAGTAAGATGAGTTACTATAAGAGTGATTTCAAACGTCCAACCAATAACCAACAGAATAGCATGATGAATACATCAAATAGTTGAGTTGGGAAAAGACATGAAACGAATTGAAAAAAAAAAGAAGTGGTACTGAGATTATTTGCCCTATATGTGCAAATAAAATTCGGACAGATCTTTTCCCGGAGTAGAACATGAACCTAAAAGAATTGCAAGGGCCCATTCAGGAACAAGAAAATTGCATCGTGATTTGAATATCGATGAAATAATACATCAATGAGAGAGATTAGTTCAATTTCAATAAGTTCAATAAATTCTTTTTTTTTTTTAGGTAAGGAAACGAGAACACATCTCATGTTTTTTGAAAAATGGAAGAAAAACCTATTAAGTTAAAGAAAAAAGAAATAGAACAAGAATTGACACATTGATTCTTTTTTCTCCATTTAATTTTTATTTTGAACCGTATGCATCCAAAGGTGCGTGTACGGCTCCTAAAGGACTAAAGGATAGGATTTTGTCCTAATCAACCGACTTTATCGAGAAAGATTACTTTTTTTAGGACAAGAGGTCAAGGAGGAGATCTCGAATACTATTGTTGGTCTCATGGTATATCTCAGTATAGAAGATCAGACTAGGGATCTTTATTTATTTATAAACTCTCCCGGCGGATGGGTAATATCAGGAATAGCTATTTTTGATACTATGCAATTTGTGACGCCCGACGTGCATACAATATGCATGGGAATAGCCGCTTCAATGGCATCTTTCATCCTGGTCGGAGGAGAAATTACCAAACGTCTAGCATTCCCTCACGCTTGGCGCCAATGAGTTTTTATTTGAAAAAAAAAGAAACACTATGCCTTCGCCATATTGAATATGAATAATAAGTAATAATAGCATGGCACTTCGAGTTCGATCTAAACAAACCATTATTTTATTTTATTGTTTTTTCATAACATGAGATTTTGTATCGAGATAGTAGTATGAAACAAAGGGTATTTCCGATTTTTTGATTTTATGTGTCGGGAGTACATTTCAGCGTCACAAACTTTTTTTCTTCCACACCAGAAGTCTCTTTTTGATATTCATCTTATGAAAGAGTACGTTATGAAAGAGTACAAAAAAAATAAATTTTCCTTATTTGATCGTATCAGAAGGGAACTTTGGGATTGCTAAATCATAGATAAGATATCTATATAAAGCAACAGAACCATCATAGTATTTTTTACTCCTACGAAAGGAAGGGTGGTAAATGGATAATTCAACGATCTGAATCAGATAAATTATATTTCTTCGATAGAATAGAAGAGAAGAATAAAGTAAATTCCATTGCGGAGCCGTATGCAACATAGAAATGCCCGTACGGTTGTTCAATTCCATTTTCTTCTTTTTATTTTTTTTATCCTTTAATTTAGCCCAATCATGCGAGATAGAAGAACCTGTTATATCAATAACATTAGGTTAGGATTATGATTCATCAACCTGCTAGTTCTTTTTATGACGGAAGATCAGGGGACTTTTTCAGGGAAACGAGACAGATAGTGAAACTTCGCGAAACCCTCACAAAGGTTTATGTACAAAGAACAGGTATGCCTCTTTGGGTTGTAGCCCAAGACATGGAAAGAGATATTTTTATGTCAGCAACAGAAGCCCAAGCTCACGGCATTGTTGATCTTGTAGGGGCGGATCCTGAGGATTTCGAGGATTTTTTATTGTAAATCTATCCGTAATTGAATTTTCTGTGATTTTATATTGAATAGAAAAAATGGATAATCATTAATTATCAGATTAATTCTCAGGTTAAGATCGATCTAAACCAACCCATTCCATTCTAATTTCTAATTATATATACAACGTATATATATATACGACATGCCAACTATTAAACAACTTATTAGAAATGCAAGACAGCCAATAAGAAATGTTACGAAATCTCCCGCTCTTAGAGAATGTCCTCAGCGTCGAGGAACATGTACTAGGGTGTATGTGCGACTCGTTCAGATCATGAGTTCGAACAAATACAAATGATAAAATTTTGCCAGTATTACTGAACGGCACCAATGAATAAAGTAAATGGAAAAGATTTTTCATATATCTATATTGTGTATTGTGTATGGAATTTATGGTTTCCATTGGTGTAAATCCAATCACCTAAATTTGAGATGAAAAGCAATTCCCCATAGGTAGTAAATAGTTATCCATTAAGCGGAGGAAATGGTATCATAAGAAGCAAAAAGATTATGCTCCCATTGTTAAAAGAACGGACTAAGAGGGTCAGCTACCTAGCCAACTTTCCTAATTAAATGCCGTTACTGTATAGATAACTCTTATTGTGAAAAGAGCTATTACTCTATAATTGATAATTGATGGGTAGAGCCAAAGAGTGTGAACTATACAAGTTCACAATACCATTTGATTAAATGAAAGAAGAAGCTCCGGTGTATAGAGAGGACCTCGCCGTTTAAGAAATAACCATAGAAACGAAGGAACCCACTTTTTTTTAGTATCATTATAATTTATTATTTTCAGGTGAAATGCCTGAAAGGAATAAAAAATGGTGGTAAGGAAGGTTATAGTAGCAAAAGCCATTCGAATTCATATTTTATATATCGGAATAATCCGTTTTGTTATTCATCGACCAAGGGGGATAAAAGGATGGCTGAAAGAATAGAAATCAATTAGTTATTCATTAAGATTTAATTTGATTCAATGACAAGAGTTAGACGGAGATATATAGCTCGTAGACGTCGAACAAAAATTCGTTTTTTTGCGTCAACCTTTAGAGGGGCTCATTCGAGACTTATTCGAACGATTACTCAACAAAAAATTAGAGCTTTGGCTTCCTCTCATCGAGATAGAGGCAGGCAAAAGAGGGATTTTCGTCGTTTGTGGATCACTCGGATAAATGCAATAACTCGCGAAAAGTCGGTATTGTATAGTTATAGTAGATTAATACATAATCTGTACAAGAAGCAATTGCTTCTTAATCGTAAAATACCTGCACAAATAGCTATATCAAATAAGAATTGTCTTTACATGATTTCCAACAAGATCATCAAATCAAATAAAGTAGATTATAAAGTCATGTACAGTAAAGGAATGATTGAAACGAAACAGAATTCCCCGGAGTGACTTCTCCGGGAAGATAGAATAAAAATAACTTAAAAAAAAATAAGTAATAGGAATGAACGAACATGTTAAAAAAAAAATGGGAATTTTTTTTCTTTTAACACCGGAACCCACTCTTCTAGATTCTAGGCCTTTTCGAACAAAAAACACATCGGAACTTGAGTTACAATTGGAGTTTGGAGTCAATTGAGGAGTATGTCTATTTTTTTTTTCTAGGACGAGTAATTCGAGTTCGGGGGATCGACTCCGATTTTTTATTCTTAAATAGTCTCTCATTATTAAGAAAGGGTAACAAAGATAAAATACGGGCTTGCTTTATAGCAATAGTAATTAATCGTTGTTGTTTCAAAGTCAATCTATTCACCCGTCTAGATAATATTTTCCCTTGTTCACTAATAAATCGACTAATTAAACTCATGTTTCTATAATCGATTCGATCCCCCGATCTAATTGGGGGCAAACGCCTACGAAAAGATCGTTTGGATTTGCGAAAAGATTGCTTGGATTTACGAAAAGATTGTTTGGATTTATCCATGGTTTATTCCTTATCTCTAAAATTCTATTTCTTTATTTTATTTACTTCAGATCCTACCAAAATAGGCTTTGATTTGTATGCATAATGTATACACATTATTCATATTCTATATTAAAAATGAAAATTAAATATATGTTAAGCTCTTTTTCTTCTTTGACTTGAAAAGAACACATGTGTTCCGTTCAATCTATTTCTTGATTTCCCCATGAATCGTATGCTTGTGACAATAGCGACAAAATTTTCTCAATTCTAATCGACCAGGCGTATTGTGTCGATTCTTTTGAGTAATATATCTAGAAATACCCGGCGATTCCTTATTGACATCATTTCGGGCACAATTGGTACATTCTAAAATAACTATAACTCTTACATCCTTACCCTTAGCCATAAACCCCCTTTGAATTTTGTATCGGCTTAACTCTTACATTTTCGATCCGAGCTGAAGAAGAAGAAAAAAAAATAAATTAAATAGAAGTTACTAACTAGAAATGGAATTTTATAAAAATTTCGTTGCAATTATCATTAAATTATTATTTATTCAAATTTAAAAATTAATATTAATGTAATTAATAATTAAGTAAAAATTTTCATTTTTAATTTTATTTTTTTTATAGAGTAATAAAATAATAATTTTATGAAGTAATAATTAAGTAATACAATTTCTTTCTAACTATCAATTGTTCCTATCCTAAATCCACTAAATTTAAATTATTATTCTTATTTAATTTAAGTATCTTTTTTCTATGCTATGATTTCGCGGAACCCTCCCTAGACTGGATCCACATTTAAATTTTAGGTCTTCCAAATTCGATCTTCGATCTATCACATTTTTTTGAGGTTCCATACACTTTTTTTTTCTTTTCTCCCTATCCTAAAGCTAAGGAACTGAAATGAAAGAACTGAAAAAGGAGGGAGGAAATTCGAAATTTGAGTCATGTAGAATTGTATCTCTAATTTTATTCATTTCTTCACATAATCAATAACTAGAATCAAAAAAATGGGAATGACAAGGCATCCGGGAATAAACGATTAATCTCTATCAATAGGCCTGCTAAAGACCCAAACCATAGAGTACTTAGCACAGGTGCTACGGAGAGATATGTTTTTATATCTCGCATTGAAAATCCTCCTTTCCCATGGATATGGATTGTAATACATATGTGTATATGGTCAGATGTTGTAGTTCAAGATCATTTGTATTTATTTTACACAGAATTCCGAACTAAATGCTAAAATAAATATGTACAATTAATCAATAGATGAGATTTTCATCTAATCCCCTGTTCCTGAACATTACTGATAAAACTTTTTTATACGTTAGGTTTCAGATGTATATAATTCTTATATTTATGATATGTATAAGATTTTCTTATATGAAACCAAAAGGAATAGAAGAAATGATAAGAAAATTGTATATAGATGGAGGAAAAAATGAAGATATGGAAAACAAGACAGGTATTTTGTAGAATGAGACTGCCCAACAATTTGAAAAAAAAGGGATGTAGCGCAGCTTGGTAGCGCGTTTGTTTTGGGTACAAAATGTCACGGGTTCAAATCCTGTCATCCCTACCTATTACTTCTTCATATGGACAGTAACGAGGATTAATTGAGAACG